CAACGATAAACCTAATCCGAATTATAGAGCTATGACACAATCAAACCCAAACGAACAAAATGTTGAATTGAATCGTACCAGCCTCTACTGGGGGTTATTACTCATTTTTGTACTTGCTGTTTTATTTTCCAATTATTTCTTCAATTAAGAAAATGAGAGAGAACTAAAATAATAGACTAATCATTTTAGCTATTCTCTCTCTTAGCCCATTCGGAAGGATCTCATCTCATAATTATCCATGACTGTTTATGTCTCTAGCATGACCACTTGATGAAATGTGGAGGGAAGTGGGGTAAATGGCCGATACTACTGGAAGAATTCCTCTTTGGATAATAGGTACTGTAGCTGGTATTCTTGTGATCGGTTTAGTAGGCGTTTTCTTTTATGGTTCATATTCCGGATTGGGTTCATCCCTGTAGTAATCGGATGAATTGAGTTGTAGACATGAAAGCGTAAGAACTCAACGGATTCCCTTCTTTATTTGTCTGATTTAAGGGAGAAGGTCCCGTTGAGTTCTTAATAATAATAAGTATAAGATTTTTTTATAAGTTAATTGAAGAAGTTATATTTAAAATTTCCCCTTATATATAGTATATGTAATTATATATAGTATATATAATTAAAAATTAATAATTCTATTCTATTAAATAATTCTATTCTATTAATAATTCTATTATAATTATTTATTATTTTATTTAAATTAATTATTTAATTATTAATATTAAAAATTAAATTACGTAATAACTCAAAAAAAAATTAAATTACGTAATAACTCTAAAAAACGTTCTGATACGTCTGTAAAAAATAAAAACTCACACTAGGAATGTTTGACGAACAGTATAAAGAATCATTATTATTTCGACACAAGAAAAGGATTTTTCACACCCTTTTCTTGTGTCGAAGACTAGGAAGACGAATAACCCCTCCCAGAAATATTTGTTCCCTTCGTTTATATTTATCCGTTCTACGTTCTATTCTATTTTGCGTTTACTTTTAGCTAGGATCTAGCCGAAGTGAAATGTATTAGAATTAAATGCATTTTATGACAGGACAATAGCAACATAATAAGATCACCCCAATTTTGATAAAAAAAAGCAAAGTAAGGGGGTCAAGTCAAATAGTCTTCTTCACAATCTACATACTAGGGCAGGAATGTGGTACAAGGAATTCCCGGCATCTCGTAGAAAAAGAGTATAAACGAAAGGCTTTTTATAATTTCATTTTTTATCATATCATAGTTATAGATAATCAGAATTCCTAAAAAGAATTTTGTTCTTTTTACAAACTTGATGTAGATGTCGATGTCGATTAATTCGCGAGTCTAGAAATTCATTTCGGACAATTGAACCTTCTCGAACTGTTTCTTTTTAAGAACCAAAAATACTTGTGCCAAAATAACAGATGCGAAGAAGAACAAAAGGCCTTGTACACGTAATGGATCTTGAAGTACTATTTCTGCATCTCCCTGACCAAATCCGCCCACATTAGGATTACTTGTCAATGGTTGATCCAATTTGATAGATTCACCTTCTGAAACAAGAAGTTCTGGCCCCGGAGGGATAATATCAACCACTTGACGTCCATCCTCCGCTATGGTTATTTCGTATCCCCCCTTTTCTTTTCGTAGGATTTTGCTTACTATACCTGATGCTGTAGCATTATAAACAGTATTGTTACTCTTGCTCCCGTCAGGATAAATTTGGCCCCTTCCTCTGTTTCCGCCTACGTATATAGGATATTTTAAGAAGTGAATGTCTTTCTTAGTAGCGGGGTCGGGGGAAAGAATAGGAAAGGTGATTTCACTATATTTCTGACCAGGAACAGGGCCTATGACAAGAATATTTTTTTGGTTGGGGCGATAGCTCTGAAAAGACAGATTGCCCATCTTTTCTTTTATCTCGGGGGAAATACGATCGGGAGGCGCTAATTCAAAACCCTCTGGTAAAATAAGAACCGCCCCCACATTCAAACCCCCTTTTTTACCACTAGCAAGAACTTGTTTCACTTGCATATCATAAGGAATTCGAACAACTGCTTCAAATACAGTATCGGGAAGTACCGTTTGCGGTACCTCAATATCCACTGGTTTACTAGCTAAATGGCAATTGGCGCATACAATACGTCCAGTCGCTTCTCGTGGATTTTCATAACCCTGCTGTGCAAAAATGGGATATGCATTTGAAATGGATGTACGAGTTATTATATATATCATTAGCGATATGGAAATAGATCGAGTAATCTGTTCCTTTATCCAAGAAAAAGTATTTCTAGTTTGCATGGTCCAACCATTGATCCCGAAAATTTCTACAATAAATTGGGGTAGGTTACTAATGGAGTTTCCTATCCACGATTCTGTTATTTACTGGAATAAATTGACTGGATTAATATATAGGAATATAGGATGAATCCCCGGGATGGGTAGAAATCTAAAGCGATTTTCAATGCTTTGCTTATGTACAACTGCAAAGTAAGAAACATTCTAATTGGATTAGGTAGATAATTTTTCAGTCATTCATTGAATGATAAATCACTACAAGTGACGGAGATACGCGATTTAAATAACGGAAAATCCAATATTTTAAAATTGTATCTAGAATGACTGGAAAAGTGGAAACAAGGCCAGATATAATTTGATCATTATGAACAAATCCAAAATCCTTGTAGACAAAGCCAATCAGCAGTTCCCAACCATGGGGCGAATGAAATCCGATACATAAATCAGTTAATAAAAGAAGAGAAAAAGCTTTTATTGTGTCACTTAAGTTATATAGGAATTCCTGAGCCCAAGAGTTAAGAATAACAAGTTCTTTATTACCCAAAATAGAATAACCGCTTAGAATAATGAAACAGATTATATTTGTCGAGAAGTGCAAAATCGTATGAATACGACCCTCGTTGTGTATCTTGATTAATTGGATTGTTTCTTTGTGAATTCCTATACGAAGGTTTTGTAGATGTGTCTCCGAGTATTCCTTGATCATTTCCTCTAAGAAGAGGAGTTCCTCCAATTCTCTGAATTTTTCTAGAATACTCTTTTCTTCAATATCATTCAAAAAAAATTCGGATTGCCTAGTATTCCACCAATAAGTAACCCATGATTCCAGACTTTTTTGAAATGAGAGAGAAATCCACCAGGGCAAAAATACTATAGATGCAAGATATAAAAGAGGAGTGAATGCTTTCTTTTTTTCCATTTTTTCGTCTGTGAATTGTTAATGAACCCATCTCATTCGTCGACTCTATGTAATCTAATATTTCTCTCATGCATCTCTTCTATTACAAGTTATCGAACCTATGAATCTATTCACTCTTTTTTATTTGTGATTTCGTGGTTAGGCCTTGAATCTAGAAAAAAAATACCGAAATAGACGAAAAATTCGAATGAATAAATAAAAAAAATTGTTTACCTATATTTCAATTGGTCGAATTCGAAGCACATATCTCCTTTCGATAAATGCCCGGAAAAATTTTATTCTTATTCCATATATGTCTGCTTTGACTCGAATGAATGTTTTGAAGAAACCTCAATTAAGTTATAAGTTATGTTATAGAAAAAGGGGATTCTTGCTTTTTTTGCTCTCCTGCTGAGAAAGCATTCATTTCTCGGCTTCATTTATTAAAAAACTTCAATTGGTACACGCAAGAAATAGGCCAATTCAGCAGCTTTTTGTTCCATTTCCCGTGGAGTAAAATTCTCATCAGTACGAGTCAATGGAATGGCTCCCTGGCCTCTGATATCCATATAAAGGACACGACGAGCAAAAATACCCTCTTTCACTTCTATTCTGACGGACTGAATATCTTTTATAAGAAATCGGAGGAAGACCCGACGATTTTTTCCAGGAAATCCCCAACGAAAGATACACACTATTCCATCTTTTCTATCAAATCGATCATAACCACTACCTACATTCCACGAAATTGTGCACCACAAATAGGAGCTAATAAAAAGACCCGCGATCCCATAGAAAGACATCACAATTCCTTGCGGGAAAAAAACTATTTCCTGAGACGGAAATAAAGATATCAAATTTCTACCAAGATAACTCGAGGTTCCAACCAACAAGAATCCTAATGAACCTAAAAAAAGGATAACAGCCCAGCAGAAATTACTTGTTTTTCGAGCCCCCGTTATAGGTTCTATCCATATATGTTCTGATCGACAACTCATACTTGATCCAGTTGCTTTTTTTGGAATTGAGAGAATACCCCAAATGAATTTGACTTTAGTCCGTTTGTTTCCGAAGTAACTCGCATCAACTAGCACTAGTTTGATGTGAACCTTTAGGAGTAATTCATTAAATTGGTTAGATCTAAACTAATAACATACCCTTCGTATGATCTCACTAAAGATAGCCACATGTATATAGATAGACCAACTTTACAGTTCAGCCATCCGCCGAGTTGGGTCTATTTGAAAATAGCTAGAATATAGCATTTTTGGGAGATTTTCGGCGGAAGCCACTTATACCAAATATACCAAATTTTGCTAAATGGATATCTGTGTTATGATACAAGCGTCAGTTAAAAAAAATAGATGAGATTTTGTGCCCTCGCCTCTAAACAATTTTGTTTTTTTGAATATGAAGAAATAAAGAAGCTATTGCGATTGCCGGAAATACTAGGCCTACTAAAGGGACCAAAACAGAGGGAAAGGTAAGATTTGTCATAGAATGGGTACCTCGATTTACTATTTGTACCTGTTATTATTATTTAGATTTTATTTTATATTTTATAATATAAAGTAAAGATATCTTATCTTATCTTATTATATATAAAGTATATCTTATTATAATTTGATAATTTGATATTGATCATTCTAAATAAATAAAGATATAAGTATCTAACTAAGTGAGTTATAGAATGTAGTTTTGCATCTTTCTACATGAAAGATTTGAAAGGATATGGATGATATCTTTTTTTCTTCATTTTTTTGCTCTTGTCTTCGAATTTCATTTACTAAGCAAAAACTCTCTTAAAAATGAATTAGATTCTATTTA